TTTTTTTATTTTAATGAAAATTTATTAAGAATGGTTAATAAATAATATTAAATTGAAATTTTATTTAATTTATACATATATATATATATATATTAAATATTTATATAATTAATATTAATATTAATAAATTAAATTTTTAATAAATTAATATATTAATAATACATTAACTTATTAAAAAAAATTAATATTAAATATATTAATATATTGTTATTTTTAAGAATTGTAATTGTTTAATTTCCAAATTAGGTTTTAATATGAATATTATAAAGAAGAAAAAAAAAGAGATTATTTAATATTTAATAATTATATTAAATATTTTAATATAAAATATTAATTTATATTAAATATTTAAATATAAAAAAAAAAAAAAAAAAATCTATGTGAAAAAATTTACATATAAATAAAAATTTTTGTAGTTTATTTAATTTATTTAAAGTTTATTTTACATATAAATTTTAGTGTTAATATTAATTTATTTTAATAATAAATTTTTATTTTATTTTAGTAATTAATATTAAATTATTTAAGAAATTAATATTTAGTAATATTTAAATTAATAACTAATTTTGTGCCAGCAGTTGCGGTTAAACAAAGATTAAATTAAATTTTATTAGTTAAATTAATTAATATATATATATATATATAATGAAAATTTTAAATTATTAGGTGAAATTTTAATTTAATAAAATATTATTTTATTTTTATGATTTAATAAATTTTTATGAGAAACTAGGATTAGATACCCTATTATTAAAATTTTAAAAATTAAATACTAAAATAGTAATTAATTATTTATTGAAACTTAAACAATTTGGCGGTATTTTAGTTCATTTAGAGGAATCTGTTTAATAATTGATAATCCACGAATAAATTTACTTAATTTTGTAATTTTGTATATCGTTGTTAAAAAAATATTTTTTAATGAGAGTAATATTTTAAAATTATTAATAAAATTAAATCAGATCAAGATGCAGATTATAATTAAGAATATAATGGATTACAATAAATTTATTTAAATGAATATTATTTTGAAAAAATTAATTGAAATTGGATTTAAATGTAATTTTATTTAGTTTAATAAAATGATTAAAAATTGAAATATGTACATATTGCCCGTCGCTTTCATATATTAAAAAGTTGAAATAAGTCGTAACAAAGTAGAGGTACTGGAAAGTGTTTCTAGAAAGAACAAATTAGAGCTTGAATTTAAGTATTTCATTTACATTGAAAAGATATTATTATAAATTAATTAATTTGAGGGGAAAAATTAATTATTTTATATATAATAAAAGAATTTTTAAAATTTGAAAATTAAATTATTTTAATGGGGGTTAAAGTATTTTAATAGAAATAATTTGAAAATTTATAGTGAATTAAGTATTGTGAAAGAATTTTGAAATATTTTAAATAATAAATTATTTAAAAGTAATTTTTGTTTGGTGTATCTTGTGTATCAGAGTTTATTAAAAAATATTTTTAGAGTTTAATAATTCTCGAATTTAAGAGAGATAATTAATTAAAAAAGTTATTGTGGCATAAATATTTTTAATAATTAATTGGAAATGAAATGTTAATCGTTCTTAAATATATCTAGTTTTTTTAGAAAAAAATTTAATTTTAAATTTATTTTTAATATTAATTAATTAATTAATTAATATAATATTTGAATTTTATAATTTAAGGGATAATCTTTAAATTAAATAAATATAATTAAGTTATTTATTTGTTTTTGAAAATTTTATAATTTATATTGTTAATAAAATTTAATTTATTATAAATAATTTCATTTAAAATAAAATTTAATAGTAAAATTTATTAATTTATAAAAAAAAAAATTTTAAATTATTTAAAATTAGTTATAATGATAAAATTAGTATATAATGTTAATTGTTTAATAAATTAAGGATTAAAATTTAATTAATTAAAAGGAATTCGGCAAAAATTTATATTCACTTGTTTATCAAAAACATGTCTTTTTGAAAATAATTTAAAGTCTAATCTGCCCACTGATTTTAAATTAAAGGGCTGCAGTATTTTGACTGTACAAAGGTAGCATAATCATTAGTCATTTAATTGATGACTTGTATGAAAGATTGGATGAAATATAATCTGTCTCTTGATTAAATTATAGAATTTAATTTTTTAATTAAAAAGTTAAAATAAATTAAAAAGACGAGAAGACCCTATAGAGTTTTATAATTATTTTAATTTTAATTATTTATAAAATTAAAAATTTAAATTTAAGTAATTATTTTATTGGGGTGATGGAAAAATATATTTAACTTTTTTTTTTTATATACATAAATAAGTGAGAAAATGATCCAATTTTATTGATTATAAGAAAAAATTACCTTAGGGATAACAGCGTAATTTTTTTTTTTAGTTCAAATAAAAAAAAGAGTTTGCGACCTCGATGTTGGATTAAGATAAAATTTAAATGCAGAAGTTTAAAATTTTGATCTGTTCGATCATTAAAATCTTACATGATCTGAGTTCAAACCGGTGTGAGCCAGGTTGGTTTCTATCTTTTAATAATATAAATATTTTAGTACGAAAGGATTAAATATTTAAATTAAATTTTGATTGTTTTTGAATTTTATTAATTTGTTTAAAAATTTTATAAATATAAGAAGTATTAATTATTAATTAAAGATTATATATATATATATATATATATTATATAAAATTATTAATAAAATGTACTATTTTGGCAGAAAAGTGTAGTGATTTTAGAAGTCATAAATGTATAATTAATTATATAGATAGTATATGGTATTATACGATATTTATATAATTTTTATTGGATTATTAATTTTAATTATTGGGGTCTTAATTGGTGTTGCTTTTTTAGTTTTATTAGAGCGAAAAGTTTTAGGTTACATTCAAATTCGAAAAGGTCCTAATAAATTAGGTATTATAGGTCTTTTACAACCTTTTTCTGATGCTATTAAATTATTTACTAAGGAGCAAACTTATCCTAATTATTCTAATTATATTATATATTATTTTTCTCCTGTTGTTGGTTTTACTATATCTTTATTAATTTGAATGGTTATTCCTTATTATTTTAATTTAATTAGATTTAATTTAGGAGTTTTGTTTATTTTATGTTGTTTAAGTGTGGGTGTATATACAGTTATGGTTGCTGGGTGATCTTCTAATTCAAATTATGCTTTATTAGGGGGATTACGAGCGGTTGCTCAAACTATTTCTTATGAAGTTAGTTTAGCTATAATTTTATTATCTAGAATTGTTATAATTATAGATTATAATTTATTAAGTTTTTATTATTATCAGAGTATGATTTGATTTATATTTTTAATATTTCCTTTAAGATTGTGTTGAGTTAGATCAATATTAGCTGAAACTAATCGAACACCCTTTGATTTTGCAGAAGGTGAAAGAGAATTAGTTTCAGGATTTAATGTAGAGTATAGAAGAGGGGGTTTTACATTAATTTTTTTGTCAGAATATTCTAGAATTTTATTTATAAGTTTATTATTTGTTATAGTTTATATAGGTGGCTATGATTTAACTATTATTTTTTATTTAAAGTTGACTTTTATTTCTTTTTTATTTATTTGAGTTCGAGGTACTTTACCTCGTTATCGTTATGATAAGTTGATATATTTAGCTTGAAAAAGATATTTACCTGTATCTATAAATTTTTTATTATTTTTTTTAGGTTTAAAAATTTTTTTAATATAATATTATTGATTTTTTTTAGTATAAATTAATAGAATTTTTATTCTTTCTTAAGTTTTCAAAACAAATGCTTATTACAAGCTCATTAATTTTAGTTAAAAATTAAATTATCTCAATATTTATTTATTAAAGGGTTAATAATAAAATAAGAAAAGTAAAAAATAGTGAGTAATTGTCCTGTGATAATATAAGGATCTTCGACTGGTCGTGCTCCAATTCAAGTTAATAAAATAATTATAGTTACTAATGTTCAAAATAGAATTTGATTGATGGGATAAAATTGGATTCCTTGAATTTTTTTATTAAAAGTAAAAGGTAAAATAATTAAAATTAGAATTGATATAATTAAAGCAATTACTCCTCCTAATTTATTTGGGATTGATCGTAAAATTGCATAAGCGAAAAGAAAGTATCATTCTGGTTGAATATGTTCAGGTGTTACTAATGGGTTTGCTGGGATAAAATTATCTGGGTCTCCTAATAAATATGGATTAGTTAAGGTTAACATAATTAATAAAAATAATAAAATAATAGCACCTAAAAGATCCTTATAAGAAAAAAAAGGGTGGAAAGGGATTTTATCATAATTTCTATTTAATCCTAATGGATTGTTTGATCCTGTTTGATGTAAAAATAATAAATGAATTATAGTTATTATTAAAATAATAAAAGGTAATAAAAAATGAAAAGTATAAAATCGAGTTAAAGTGGCATTATCGACTGAAAATCCTCCTCAAATTCAATTGACTAATATAGATCCTAAATATGGGATTGCTGATAATAGATTAGTAATAACAGTTGCTCCTCAAAAAGATATTTGACCCCAAGGTAAAACATATCCTATAAAAGCAGTTGCTATTAATAAGAATAAAATTGTTACCCCAATTATTCAAGTATGTTTTAAATTGAATGATTCATAATAAATTCCTCGTCCGATATGGATATAAATACAAATAAAAAAAAATGATGCTCCATTAGCGTGGAGGGTTCGAATTAATCAACCATAGTTTACATTTCGACAAATATAATTAACTCTATAAAATGCTAATTCAATATTAGCTGTGTAATATATAGTTAAAAATAATCCGGTTAAAATTTGAATAATTAAACATAAAGCTAAAAGCGATCCAAAATTTCATCAGTAAGAAATATTAGAGGGTGATGGTAAATCAATTAATGATCCATTTAAAATTTTAAAAATAGGGTTAGTTTTTCGTATTAAAATAAATTTTTTATTTATCATTATTATTTTTAATTGAGGTTATGTTTTAGATCGTAAAGGACCATAAAAAATATTAGTAATTTTTACTACTGCAATTAAAGTAATAAATAGATAAATAATTAACATTAATATGATTATAAAAGTTTGATTATTATATAATTTTCTTAAATTAATATTATTTTCATTATTAATAAAAAATGATAAAGAGATAAAGTTATATATATCAGAATTAAATGAAAAATTTATTCAAAATAAATTATTTATAAATATAATTTGAATAATTAAGAAAAATGTAATTGATATTATTAATATTATTTTTGTGTTAAAAGAAGGTTTAAAAAGTTCATTTGATGCAATTCTTGAAACATAAATAAATAAAACTAATAATCCTCCTAAAAAAGTTAAAAATAAAATATAAGAAAATCAATAAGTTTTAATAAGTATACCTGATAATAGGCATATTAATAAAGTTTGAATTAAGATTATAAGTCCTATAGAAAGAGGGTTATTTAAAAATATTATAAAAATTGAAATAAATATAATTATGAAAGATAAAGTTAATTTTGTTATATCAAAATCAAAGAATAGTTTAATAAAAATAATAATTTTGGAGATTATAGATAAAGAGATTCTTTTTTTTTGAAGTTTTTAAAGTATATTACTTAATTTTGATTTACAAGACCAATGTTTTTTTTAAACTATAAAAACTAAAAAAAAATAATTAATGATAATTTTTATATGATTGATTTTTATTATTATATTTATTATAGGGAATATAATTTTTGTTTTAAAACATAAGCATTTATTAATTGTTTTATTGAGATTAGAATTTATTGTTTTAAGAATTTTTTTTTTTATATTGATTTTTTTAAGATATATTGAATATGATTTATATATATTAATAGTGTTTTTAGTTTTTTCTGTTTGTGAAGGTGCTTTAGGGTTATCAATTTTAGTATCTTTAATTCGTACCCATGGTAATGATTATTTTCAAGGTTTCAATTTATTATAAGTTTACAATAAGTTAAATTTATTTAATAATTAGAATTAAAATAAAAATGATAAAATTTTTAATAATAATGTTTTTTATTGTTCCATTATGTTTTATAAATAATATATTTTGAATGGTTCAAATATTATTATTTATAATAATATTTATATTTATAAATATAACAATGAGATTTGGTTTGTTTAATAATTTAAGATATATACTATCTTGTGATATTATGTCTTATGGTTTAATTTTATTAAGAATTTGAATTTCTATTTTAATAATTATAGCTAGAGAAAATATTTATAAGAATAATTTTTATGTAAATTTTTTTTTGTTTAATGTTATTTTTTTATTAATTATATTATTTTTAACTTTTAGTGTGATGAATATATTTATATTTTATTTATTTTTTGAAGGGAGATTAATTCCTACGTTAATATTAATTATTGGTTGAGGTTATCAACCTGAACGAATTAAGGCTGGTATGTATTTATTATTTTATACTTTATTTGTTTCTTTACCTTTATTAATAGGGATTTTTTATGTTTTTAATGATATGAATAGAATAATAATTTATTTTTTAAAATTTATAAATATAAATATTTATATATTATATTTTTGTATAATTATAGCTTTTTTAGTAAAAATACCTATATATTTTGTTCACTTGTGATTACCTAAAGCTCATGTTGAGGCTCCAGTTTCAGGTTCTATAATTTTAGCTGGTATTATATTAAAATTAGGAGGTTATGGATTATTACGTTTAATGGTTTTTTTACAACAGGTAAATTTAAAATTAAATTATATTAGAATTGTTATTAGATTAGTTGGGGGTTTTTATATTAGTTTAAAATGTTTTTGTCAGGTTGATATTAAATCTTTAATTGCTTATTCATCTGTAGCTCATATAAGTTTAGTGATTAGAGGTATTATAATTATAAATTATTGAGGGTTTTTAGGTTCATATCTTATAATAATTGGACATGGTTTATGTTCTTCTGGAATATTTTGTTTAGCTAATATTAGTTATGAACGACTTCATAGTCGAAGATTATATATTAATAAAGGAATAATAAATTTTATACCTTCTATAAGATTATGATGATTTTTATTAATATCATCTAATATGGCGGCTCCGCCTAGTTTAAATTTAATAGGTGAAATTAGTTTAATTAATAGATTAATAAGATGATCTTGATTTTCGATAATTATATTAATGTTAATTTCTTTTTTTAGTGCTGGTTATAGATTATATTTATATTCTTATGTTCAACATGGAAAGTATTATTCAGGGATTTATAGATATTATACTGGAGTTTCTCGTGAATATTTAATATTAATATTACATTGACTACCTTTAAATTTAATAGTAATTAAAATTGATTATAGAATGATTTGATTTTATTTAAATAATTTAATAAAAATATTGATTTGTGGTGTCAAAAATATGAATTTTAATTTCATTTTAAATTATAAATAATTTAAAATATTCTATTTGTTTTATTTCTTTTTTTTTTTTGATTATAATAAGATTATTGAATTTTTTTTTAATAATTTATTTTATTATAAATAATATAGTAATTTTTTTAGAGTGGGAGATTATTTCTTTTAATTCTATGAATATTATTATGTCAATTTTATTAGATTGAATATCTTTATTATTTATAATATTTGTTTTTTTAATTTCTTCAGTTGTTATTTTTTACAGAAAAAGATATATAAGATCGGAATTAAATTTAAGTCGTTTTATTATTTTAGTATTGTTATTTGTGAGTTCAATAATGTTGTTAATTATTAGTCCTAATATTATTAGAATTTTATTAGGGTGGGATGGTTTAGGTTTAGTTTCTTATTTATTAGTAATTTATTATCAAAATTTAAAATCTTATAATGCTGGTATATTGACGGCATTATCTAATCGAATTGGTGATGTTTTTATTTTATTGATTATTTCTTGAATAATAAATTATGGAAGTTGAAATTATGTATTTTATTTAGAATTTATAAAAAATGATTGAGAAATAATAATGATTAGAAGAATGATTATTATAGCAGCGATAACAAAAAGAGCTCAAATTCCTTTTAGTTCTTGATTACCTGCTGCTATAGCAGCACCTACCCCAGTTTCAGCTTTAGTTCATTCATCAACTTTAGTGACAGCTGGAGTTTATTTATTAATTCGATTTAATATATTATTATTAGATACTTTTTTTTTAAAAGTTTTATTATTGTTGTCTGGTTTAACAATATTTATGGCTGGGATTAGAGCTAATTATGAGTTTGATTTGAAAAAAATTATTGCTTTATCTACTTTAAGACAATTAGGTTTAATAATGAGAATTTTAAGAATGGGGTTACCTGATTTAGCTTTTTTTCATTTATTAACTCATGCTATATTTAAAGCTTTATTATTTATATGTGCTGGTGTGATTATTCATATAATAAATGATATACAAGATATTCGTTTTATGGGGGGTATTAGATTTTATATTCCTTTAACATCTTTATGTATAAATATTTCAAATTTAGCCTTATGTGGGATTCCTTTTTTAGCTGGATTTTATTCTAAAGATTTAATTTTAGAGTTAGTTAGTTTTAGAAATTTAAATATATTAGTTTTTATATTATATTATATTTCTACTGGGTTAACAATATTTTATACAATTCGTTTAATTATGTATTTAATAGTAGAAGATTTTAATTTAATTAGTGTTTATAACTTATATGATGAGGATTATATTATATTAAAAAGAATGTTTGTTTTATTATTTATAAGAGTTATTAGAGGAAGATTTTTAAGATGAATAATTTTTTCTTATCCTTATATAGTTTATTTACCTTTTAATTTAAAAATAATAGTAATTTATGTTAGTATTATTGGAGGTTTTATAGGTTATATAGTTAGTAAAATACAATTTTATTCTACGAATAAGTTTTTAATAACTTATAATTTAAGAAATTTTTTATGTATGATATGATTTATACCAAATTTATCAACTTATGGGTTGAGATATTATTTTCTTAATTTCGGGCAAAGTTTATTAAAAAATATTGATATAGGTTGAAGTGAAGTTTATAGAGGATGGGGTTTAATAATAATTGTAAAAAAATATTCTGTTTTATACAATTTTTTTCAAATAAATAATTTAAAAATTTACTTATTTAGATTTATTATTTGAATATTAATTAGTTTATTTTTATTAATATTATTGTATTTAAATAGCTTATATAAATAGAGCGTAATATTGAAGATATTAAGGAAATAGTTATTATTTTTAAATATTAAATATTAAATATTAAATATTAAATATTAAATATTAAATAATAATAATAATAATAATAATAATATATATATATATATATATATATATATATATTATTTATAAAAAAATTTTTTTATTTTTACAATGAAAATGTAAAGTTTTAATTTAAACTATATAAACAAGAAAAAAAAGAAATATTAATGGAATTTAACCACTAAAAATTAAGTTAGCAGCTTATTTTTAAACTTTATATTTCTTTTAAAATTTTTAAATAAATAAAATAATTAATTTTTAATTGGAATTTATTATTCAATTTTATCATTAACAGTGATATACCTCTATTTTGGTTTCAATTAATTAATTAATTAATTAATTAATTAAATAAATAAAATAAATAAGGAGTTAGTTAAACTCATTCTTTTAAGTCGAAATTAAATGCAAATTTGCTTCTTATTTATATTATATTATATTATATTATATTATATTATATTATATTATATTATATTATATTATATTATATTATATTATATTATATTATATTATATTATATTATATTATATTATATTATTATTATTGGATTTTATTAAGATAAATTGATAAAATCAATATTTTTTGAATGCAAATCAAATGTTTTTATAAACTATAATCCTTAATTAAATAAGTTAAATTAATTATAATATATATATATATATATATATATATATATTTATTATTATTATTATTAATTGTTATTAATTTGTTCAATTTAATATATTTTGATTTCATTCATGATATAGTCCTACAATTAAAATAAATAAAAAAAAGAAGCTAATTTTTGTTCATAAAAGGAAGTTTACTAATTTAAATAAGGGGATAATAGGGAAAATTAAGGCAATTTCTACATCAAAAATTAAGAAAATAACTGTAATTAAGAAAAAATGTAAGGAAAAAGGGATTCGAGCTGAAGATTTAGGGTCAAATCCGCATTCAAATGGTGATGATTTTTCTCGATCAGAAAATGATTTTTTTGACAATATAATTGAGATAAATATTATAATATTGGAGATTAATGTAATTAATAAAAAAATATTTATTATAAGGGTAATTATTTATATTAAAATTTTTTTTAAACCTTTTGATTGGAAGTCAAATATACTAAATATATTATATAAATAAATTAATTTCCTCATCAATAAATAGAAATGTAAAGGAATAATCAAACTACATCTACAAAATGTCAATATCAAGCAGCTGCTTCAAATCCAAAGTGATGATTTCTTGAGAAGTGATTATTTAAATGTCGAATTAAACAAATTAATAAAAATAACGTTCCAATAATAACATGTAATCCATGAAATCCTGTAGCTATAAAAAATGTTGATCCATAAATACTATCTGCAATAGTGAATGGTGCTTCAAAATATTCATAAGCTTGTAAAATAGTGAAATAAATTCCTAAAATAATTGTAATAAATAATCCTTGTGTAGTTTGGGAGTTATTATTTTCTATTAATGCGTGGTGAGCTCAAGTAACAGATACTCCTGATCTAATTAAGATAATTGTATTAAGAAGAGGGATTTGAAAGGGGTTAAATGGTGTAATACTTATAGGAGGTCATATTGATCCGATTTCAATATTAGGGGATAAACTTCTATGAAAAAATGCTCAAAAAAAGGATACAAAAAAAAAAATTTCAGAAACAATAAATAAAATTATACCTCAACGAAGTCCTTTGGTAACTAAAATAGTATGTTTACCTTGTAAAGTTCCTTCACGACATACATCTCGTCATCATTGATATATAGTTAAAATAACAATGATATATCCTAAAATTAATAAATTTAAATTGAAATTATGAAATCATTTAACTATTCCAGTTACTAGTGTCATAACACCAATAGCTCCTGTTAAAGGTCATGGACTATAATCAACTAAATGAAAGGGGTGATTGTGGGTAATTTTCATTTGTTTAATTTTTGGTTAGTTAACTTCACTAGAATATAAAGTTCTTAAAATTGCAATAACATAAGATTGAATAACCGCAACTGCTGATTCTAAAATTAATAATAAAATTTGAATTAATACTAATAAAATAATTATATAATGGTTTATACTTGGTCCTGTTCCTCTAAGAAGAGTTATTAAAAGATGTCCGGCAATTATATTAGCAGTCAATCGGACAGCTAATGTTCCTGGTCGAATGATGTTTCTAATTGTTTCAATTAATACTATAAATGGTATTAGAACTGAGGGGGTTCCTTGAGGAATTATATGAATAAATATGTGTTGGGAATTATTTAATCATCCATAAATTATAAATCTTAATCATAAAGGAAGAGAAATTGATAATGAGAGAGTTAAATGACTTGTTCTAGTAAAAATATAAGGAAATAATCCTAAAAAATTATTAAATAAAACAAATGAGAATATTGAGATGAAGATAAACGTAGATCCTTGAAAATAATTGTTTTTTAATAAGGTTTTAAATTCATTATGTAATTTAGATAAAATAAAATTTCAAAATATAAAATGACGGTTGGGAATCAATCAAAATGAATAAGGAATAAATAAAATTCCTAAAATTGTTCTAATTCAGTTTAAAGAAATATTGAAGATATTAGTAGAGGGATCAAAAATTGAAAATAAATTACTTATCATTTTCAATTGAAGTTTTTTTTTTTAAAATTATTTAAGTTATTGTTTGTATTATTAATATTAATATTGTAAATATAATAATTTATAATATTAAAAATTAAGAAAATAACAATAAAAAAAAAGAAAGATATTAATCAATTGATAGGTATTATTTGAGGAATAAAAGAATATTACTTGAGTAATAATTTAAATTTGACATATTTATGTTATATAATTAACTAATTCTTTTCATTAGAAGTAATTGCTAATTTACTATAAAGTGGTTTAAGAGACCATTACTTGCTTTCAGTCATCTAATGAAGAATAATTATTAATTCAATTAATGAAATTTTTAATTGAGATTCTTTCAACTACAATAGGTATGAAACTATGGTTAGCTCCACAAATTTCTGAGCATTGACCATAAAAAATTCCAGGTCGATTAATAAAAAAATTAGTTTGGTTTAATCGACCTGGATTAGCATCAACTTTGACACCTAATGAGGGGATTGTTCATGAATGGATAACATCTGTTGCTGTAACTATAATACGAATTTGGTTATTTATTGGTAAAATAATTCGATTATCAACATCTAATAATCGGAAATTATTAGGTTGAATTTCATTTGAGGGGATTATATAAGAATCAAATTCGATATTATGAAAATCTGAATATTCATAACTTCAATATCATTGATGTCCAATAGATTTTAGTGTAATTAAAGGGTTGTTTAATTCATCTAATAAATATAATAAACGTAATGAAGGTAAAGCAATAAAAATTAGTGTAATTGCTGGTAAAATTGTTCAAATTAATTCAATTATTTGACCTTCTAATAAAAATCGATTAATATATTTATTAAATAATAATCTTACTATTAAATAACCAACTAAAATTGTAATTATAATTAAAATAATTAAAGTATGATCATGAAAAAAAATAATTTGTTCTATTAAAGGTGAAGCTCTATTTTGTAAATTTAAATTAGATCATGTTGCTATTTCTAAAAAAAGGATAAACCTTTATAAATGGGGTTTAAATCCATTACATATAATCTGCCATATTAGAAATTTCTTAAAATAGGAAGTTCATTATATGAGTGTTCAGCTGGAGGTAAAGCTTGATATCATTCAATTGAAGAAGGTAAATTTAAGGAGAATAAAGCAATTCGTTGATTAATTATTGATTCTCAGATAATAATTAATATAAATATTACTGCTAATAAAGAAATATATGATCCTAAAGAAGAAATAATATTTCAAGAAATATAAGAATCTGGGTAATCTGAATATCGTCGAGGTATTCCAGCTAATCCTAAGAAATGTTGGGGGAAGAAGGTTAAATTTACTCCAATAAATATAATAAAAAATTGAATTTTTAATAAATATGGGTTTATACATAATCCTGTAAATAAAGGATATCAATGGATAAAACCTCCTATAATAGCAAATACAGCTCCTATAGATAATACATAATGAAAATGGGCTACAACATAATAAGTGTCATGTAATGTAATATCAATAGATGAATTAGATAAAATTACTCCTGTTAACCCTCCTACTGTAAATAAAAATACAAATCCTAAACTTCATAAAATTGAAGGTGAATAATTAATTTGTGTTCCATGAAATGTTGCTAATCATCTGAAAATTTTAATTCCTGTTGGTACAGCAATAATTATAGTTGCGGATGTGAAATAAGCTCGAGTATCAATATCTATACCTACTGTAAATATATGATGAGCTCATACAATAAATCCTAATAATCCGATGGCTAATATAGCATAGATTATACCTAAACATCCAAATGTTTCTTTTTTTCCTCTTTCTTGAGAAATAATGTGGGAAATTATTCCGAATCCTGGTAAAATTAAAATATATACTTCTGGATGTCCAAAAAATCAAAATAAGTGTTGATAGAGAATGGGATCTCCACCTCCAGCAGGGTCAAAGAATGAAGTATTTAAGTTTCGATCAGTTAAAAGTATTGTAATAGCACCTGCTAATACGGGTAGTGATAATAATAATAAAAATGCAGTAATACCTACAGCTCAAACAAATAATGGTATTTGATCAAATATTAGGTTATTTAATCGTATATTGATAATAGTTGTAATAAAATTAATAGCACCTAAAATTGATGAAATTCCTGCTAAATGTAAGGAGAAAATAGCTAAATCAACAGATCTTCCTCTATGTGCAATATTAGAAGAAAGGGGGGGATATACTGTTCAACCAGTTCCTGCTCCATTTTCTACAATTCTTCTTGAAATTAAAAGAGTTAAAGAGGGGGGAAGAAGTCAGAAACTTATATTATTTATTCGAGGAAATGCTATATCAGGAGCTCCTAATATTAAAGGTACTAATCAATTACCAAATCCTCCAATTATAATTGGTATAACTATAAAAAAAATTATAATAAAAGCATGAGCTGTAACAATTGTATTGTAAATTTGATCATCTCCAATTAAAGATCCAGGATTTCCTAATTCTGCTCGAATTAATAAACTTAAAGAAGTTCCTACTATTCCTGCTCAAATACCAAAAATAAAATATAATGTTCCAATATCTTTATGATTTGTTGAATAAAGTCATTTTCGCTAAATAAATAAATAAATAAATAAATAAATAAATAAATAAAATGGCTGAGTTTATAAGCGATAAATTGTAAATTTATTAACGAGATTTTTCTCTTTTATTAATTATTATAGTCTTATATTCAATAATGATATAAAATTGCAAATTTTAAGGAGTAATAAATAATACTAAGGCTTAAAGAATAATTTCTTTATAAATAATTTTGAAGACTATTAGTTTAATTTAACTTAAAACCTTATAAGAAAAAAAAGGTTCTAAGAATTATTCCTGAGAGAGAAAAAAATGAAAAAATATTAATTAAAATAAATTTGTTGTTTTTAATATAAATTTTAAATCATTTATTTTTAAGATAATTAAATATAAAAGTTGAATAAATAATTCGAATATAAAAAAAAAGTAAAATTAATCTTATTATAATTAAAATGAAAGTTAAAAAATATATTTGATTTATAATTAAAAAATTAATAACAGTTCATTTAGGGAAAAATCCAATAAAAGGAGGTAATCCACCTAAAGATATAAAATTAATTAATAAGTTAATTTTAATTAAAGAATTTATATTATTAATAAATAATTGGTTAATATAAAATATATTTAAAATAAAAAAAGTTAAAAATAAAATTCTAATTATAAATGAATATATAATTAAATAAAATAATCATAAATTTTCTCTAATTAAAATAGAAGATAGTATTCAACTTAAATTATTAATAGATGAAAAAGCTATAATTTTTCGTAAAGAGGTTTGATTTAATCCTCCTAATGCTCCAATGATTGCATTTAATATAATAATAATTAAAATAAAATTTTTATTAAAATAATAAGACAAAATAATTATGGGGGTAATTTTTTGTCAAGTTATTAAAATAAAATTATTAAATCAAGATAAACCTTCAACAATATTGGGGAATCAAAAATGGAAAGGGGAAGCTCCTATTTTTATTAATATTGATGAATTAATTATAATTGATAAAAAAAAATTTATTTCAAAATTTTTTAATATTATTATTTTTATTAAAATTGAAAATAAAAAGTTAATTGAAGCAATAGATTGAGTTAGGAAATATTTTAAAGATGCTTCTGTAGCTAATAAATTATTAGAGTTAGAGATTAGGGGGATGAATCTTAATAAATTAATTTCTAAACCAATTCAACAACCTAATCAAGAATTTGAAGAAATTGAGATTAAAGTACTAAAAATTAAAATAAAAAAAAAAAATATTTTTGAAGAATTAAATGAAAAAAAAATTTAAAATAAATAATAAGTATTAAATATAAATTAAAAATTTATTATAATTAAAGTAATTATATTTTAGTGTATGAAGCACAATAGTTTTTGATATTATTAGATATAGTTTGATTCTATAAAATATAATAAAGGTAAATAATAATTTACTTAATTTATCCTATCAGAATAATCCTTTAATCAGGCACTTTATTTTTATTTAATAAATTTTAAAAAAAAGGATTTCCTTTATAGTTGGGGTATGAACCCAAAAGCTTACTTTAGCTTATTTTTAA